ACTATATTTAGAAAATTAAAATAGATTTTTTTCTCAATTGGAAATTTCCAATTGAGAAAAAAAGTGATACTTCGTATTAAAAAAGTGATACTTAGTATTATTAGAATTAAGTCCCAGGCCTTATGCTTATGTCATGTCAATTGCGAAATATCTCGTTTGTTGTAACACTTCCTAAAAAACTATTCCATTGGACTAACAATGGGAAGGAAGAAGGCGAGTCGTTCTGCTAATTCCCCATTCTCCAATCAGTCCTTCCCATGGGTTAGTGTCCCACCAAATAATTGGAGGAGTGAAATCCTAATCGAATTCAAAAAAAGCAGTAAGTCCAAGGAAATAAACTAATAAAAAATACGTATTTTTTTTTTTTCGGATTAAACAAAGGGATTCGCAAATAAAAGTGCTAACGCTACAACCAGTCCATAAATTGTTAAAGCTTCCATAAAAGCCAGACTAAGCAATAAAGTACCTCGTATTTTTCCCTCCGCCTCGGGCTGTCTCGCGATCCCTTCTACAGCTTGGCCCGCAGCAGTACCTTGACCAACCCCAGGTCCAATAGAAGCAAGCCCGACGGCCAACCCAGCAGCAATAACGGAAGCGGCAGAAATCAGTGGATTCATGATAAGTTCCTCACACCAAAATAAGTAAATAGTTAATGATACAATCAACCAATAAATTATGACTTAATTATTCCATCGCTAAGATCTATACAGTCGAAGGAAATAAGAACTCGGAATTGAAGTAATAATATTATTATTGAATCATCAGAACGGCTTCGATATTTCTTTTTTAGTTTTTATTCACAGAATTTTTTTGAATCCATACCATTTGAATTTTTCGTTTTTTCTTATTTTCTTGATTGAATCTCTTTATTCAATAGTCACTTTATTTTATTCATTTAATATTCAATTCACAACTACAAAGGAAATGGGGGGGATTCCATTGGAATTCCTATCTAAATTAACAGTAATAGAGCCGCAGCCGCTTAGATATTACATATATAACTAATTAATATCTAATATTACATATACATGTGTTTCTTGGATAACGTAAATCAACCATTCATATCTTACATTCAATCGGATTATAGAATCATTCTTCGAAACATTCACAAGAGTTGTCTTATACTAATTAGAGTACATACATCTAGTTCGGCCCCCCCTAACCAATCCATTTTTTTTTATAAATTTGAATTTAGTTTTTTGTAAATCTTTATTTTTTCTTTTTTTACTCGCCGACGCAGGTACAATCAATCTACATGGACAAATTCGTTAGATCGAATCGTTGCATCGAAATAGAAGTATTTGATTGATCTAAGTTCAGGTAATTTATTATTTATTAAAATTCTCTTTTGGTCAACCGTTTAATTGGATGAAATCAACTTGAATGGGAATTTTTATATATAACAATAGCATCTTTTTTAAAATAGCACACTATAATACTATAAGTATTACAATCCTAATTATTATTCAGATTATGATTACTAATATCTAATAATATTGAATATTGGAATTAAATGAACAAAACAATATAAAGATAGTATTCATTGGGGGGGATAAATAGACCGAACTGGAATTTTAGGAAAAAGATCTTTTCGATCTCTTTCCTTTTTTTTACTTCCCCTTTTGTTTGTTGCAATTCCCTAATACCGCTAATATCTTATTTTTGACTATTGCTTCTATACTTTATATAGTTTATATTTATATAATTTATCTAATATATTTTTATATATTATGCTCCTTAAGCAGATTATCTTGATACGCACATATATTGCGTAAGGCTTAAACTAAAAAAAGACTATTTCGAAAACTAGTCAATGATGACCCTCCATGGATTCGCCTATATAAGCCGCAGCTAAAGTTGCAAAAATAAGAGCTTGAATACCGCTTGTAAATAATCCAAGTAACATGACGGGTATAGGAACCACTGAAGGTACTAAAGAAACAAGAACAAGAACTACTAATTCATCAGCTAATATATTTCCGAAAAGTCGAAAACTAAGCGATAGGGGTTTTGTGAAATCTTCTAAAATATTAATGGGTAAAAGGATTGGAGTTGGTTGAATGTATTTACCAAAATAACCTAATCCTTTTTTACTAAGACCCGCATAGAAATATGCTACTGACGTGAGTAAAGCTAAAGCAACAGTAGTATTTATATCATTTGTAGGGGCGGCTAATTCCCCATGAGGTAACTGTATGATTTTCCAAGGTAAAAGAGCACCCGACCAATTCGAAACAAAAATAAATAGAAACAAAGTTCCAATAAAGGGAACCCATGGACCGTATTCTTCGCCAATCTGAGTTTTGCTCACATCTCGAATGAATTCAAGAACATATTCGAAGAAATTCTGACTGTCAGTAGGAATGGTTTGTGGATTACGAACAGCTATAATGGCTGAACCTAATAAGATAGCAATTACAACCCAAGAAGTAATAATTACTTGGGCATGGACTTGAAAACCTCCTATTTTCCAATAGAAATGTTGGCCGACTTCCACACCGGATATATCGTATAAGCCTTTTAGTGTGTTGATATAACATAATAGAACATTCATATTGCCCTCTGAAAAAAATAGAACTTTAAAAAGAATTATTTTGATTCAACCTTCTCTTTTTTCGACTTGCCTAGTTGACTTATATATATTTGTATACCAATTAATTACATAATATCCATTACATAATATCCCTAGTTACTTGTATCTCTTTTAGGAATCATAACCGATTTCATAAATCTATGGAGTTCCCAAAAGAATTTTTTTATTTTATTATTCATTATTAATATGAATCAAGGATTTCGTATATAACTAGAACGACCCTCACAAATTGCAAATACTAATTTGTTAAGAATTAATCGGATTGAAGCTATCGCGTCATCATTTGCTGGGATCGAAATATCAGCGAGATCTGGGTCACAATTTGTATCGATTAAACAAATCGTTGGAATTCCCAAAATCATACATTCTCGAAGAGCCATATATTCTTCTTGCTGATCAACGATTATTACAATATCGGGTAATCCAGTCATATATTTGATCCCGCCCAGATATGTTTGCAAGTGAGATAATTGTCTCTTCAACATAGCTGAATCTCTTTTCGGAAGACGATTGAGTCTCCCCATCTTTTGTTCCGTTCTCAAGTCCCTGAACTTATGAAGTATCGTTTCCGTAGTATACCAATTCGTTAACATACCGCCTAGCCATTTTTTATTAACATAATGACAACGGGCCCTTATTGCAGCCCGTGCTACTGAATCGGCTGCTTTATTTTTGGTACCAACAATTAAGAATTGCTTTCCCCTACTTGCTGTATCAAAAACTAAATCACAAGCTTCTGATAAAAAACGGGCAGTTCTAATAAGATTTATAATATGAATACCTTTACGCTTTGAAGAGATATAAGGTTCCATTCTAGGATTCCATTTACTAGTACCATGACCAAAATGAACTCCTGCTTCCATCATTTCTTCCAAATGGATGTTCCAATATCTTCTTGTCATTTATTTATCCACACCTCCTTTCTTTTTATTAAAAAAAAGAGAGACGAGGTGCCCTGAAATAGAAATAAATAATTGTTCCGATGGAACCTTCGTTTCTACCTCTAACGGATATTGGCCATTGATACATGATTCAAACCATTAATATTAATTTCTTTCTATTCTATTTGTTATTTTATTATCTTTATTACTATATACCAAATAAAAATAAAAAAAAAAAATGACCGCAAATACAAATAGCTAAAAAGAAAGGGGGTGAATCCGCTCTTAGGAATCATTCAACCCTCGAAATGATTGTCTCAGTGTATCGTGTAAATTCCTTGAAATGAAAAAATAATTCTCTGTGGTGGAACAAAATATCTCGCATTTCTGCCTCGAATAGTTTATTGTTTTTGGTTTCCAAAGGAATGTTGGTATGTTGCCTTGAACGTTGCACTAATCCGTTGAATCCCGTACCAACGGGTATCATCCCCCCTAGAACAACGTTCTCTTTCAGACCTTTCAACCAATCGATACGACCCCGGAGAGCGGCTTTTGCTAAAACTCGAGCAGTTTCTTGAAAACTTGCTTCGGATATAAAACTTTGAGTATTTAGAGATGCTTTCGTTATTCCCAATAAGATAGCTCGGTAACAGATCGCTTCTTCCAAAGCGCGCCCTGTTCGTTCCGCCCGCAACAATTCAATCAGTTCTCCGGGTGAAAAAACATTAGACATTCCCTCTTCTGAAACCAACACTTTTGATGTTATTTGACGCACAATAATTTCTATATGTCGATTATGAATCTGCACCCCCTGAGATCTATAAACTTTTTGGATCTTATTAACCAAAGAGATACGCCCTTGCACTATAGTTAGCTCAGCACCAATCAAGAATCTCCAAGGAATTCCAATAATTTTTGTTATACTCTTGTTCCAACCCTCAATTCTCTTTTCTAGGTTCATCGATATTGAATCAATCGAACGCACTTCTAACACTTGTTCCACTTTTGGAAGACCTTGCGTTATATCCCTAGATCTCGATTTTTCATATATAAATGTAACTAATGTATCTCCTTCGTAAAGGATTTCTCCATAATGGCCATGAACGGTTGCTCCCGGAGTGGCCAAATAAGCTTTAGCTGATCTTATTACTACAGAGTCAATTTGAACAATTAGAACTTGACCCGATTTTAAGTGCGGTCCGTTTTTGGCTATACATAAATTTTCACAAATAAACTGCCCAAGGCTAATTATTCTAGACGCTTCTTCACAATAATTATGATGGAGAAAATTCCAATTCAAATTGAATGGATTCAAAACGATGTTACCGCGCGGATCGGGATTATTATAAATAGAAACCCTACCATTTTCATCCATTAAATAATATTTAAGCACTTGAAAAGTCTCTTTGAAATTGTCAAGTTGTAAATATTTAGTTACCGAGATCTGATTATAAGTTATTAAATGGTAAAATGAATAAAAATGCGCAATTTGAGGGGTTCTTCCTAATCCTAAAGGTCCCAAGGAA